AGAAGGAGGATTTAAAATGCGAGATATAAAAACATATCTCTCCACGGCACCTGTGCTAACCACTCTATGGTTTGGGTCTTTAGCGGGTCTATTGATAGAAATTAATCGTTTATTTCCAGATGCCTTGTCATTCCCTTTTTTTTAATTCTAATTGAATTCTTGTCTTGTATTGATATGTGAAGAAATGAAGAAGATTTGAGATATCATTCCACGTAACATGGCTTCAATTTCGATCCCCTTTTCTTTAGGATAGGAAAAAAGTGTATCGAACCTCAGTCAAAATACAGTGAATCTACGATATAACGATATAATTTGGGATAAAAGAAATAGAAATGTGTATTAGGAATTAGGATAGGAAAGGAATAATTTCTAGTTAGAAAAAATTGTATTACTTAATTATTCTTAATTATTACTATATTCTATATTTAATTATATTTAATATTCTTATATTAATGAACTTCTATTAATAAATATGATTCTCTTTCTTTATTGTTATAGTAATTCATATTAGATTTTATATTATAGTACTTCGAAGTCATTCGACTTCTAATAATAATAATAAAAATATTTTAAAATTCCATCTCTAGTTAGTAAATATAGATATAGATTTTTTTATTTTTATTTTTTGTTCGGATAAAAAACAAAAATTAGGAGAGTTCAAAAGTGAAGTCGATCCAAAATGAAAAGGAGGTTCATGGCCAAGGGTAAAGATATCAGAATTATAGTGATTTTGGAATGTACCAGTTGTGTTCGAAAGGGTGTCAATAAGGAATCGCCGGGCATTTCTAGATATATTACTCAAAAGAATCGACACAATACACCCAATCGATTAGAATTGAGAAAATTTTGTCGCTATTGTAAAAAATATATGATTCATGGGGAAATAAAGAAATAGATGGAACAGAATGCATGTGTGATTTTTCCAAGGAGCGGGAAGAGTAAGAACTTGACATCTTCACACAGATAATACAAACCAAATCCTATTTTGGTCGGATCTTAAATGAATAAAAAAAGTAGAATTGTATTTTATAGATTATTTTATTTTTTTTTTTATTAGAATTATATATATAAGATATAAGTATAAGAAATAAGCAAACAAGGAATAAGCAAACCATGGATAAATACAAACAACCTTTTCGTAAATACAAGCGATCTTTTCGTAGGCGTTTACCCTCAATTGGATCGGGGGATCGAATCGATTATAGAAACATGAGTTTAATTAGTCGATTTATTAGTGAACAAGGAAAAATCTTATCTAGACGGATGAATAGGTTGACCTTGAAACAACAACGATTAATTACTATTGCTATAAAACAAGCTCGTATTTTATCTTCGTTACCTTTTCGTAATAATGAAAAACAATTGGAGAGAGGGGAGTCGATCCCTAGAACTACTGGTCCTAGAACCAAAAATAAATAGACATACTCCTCAAAACTCCAATAGGAACTCAAGCTCAGATTAATGTTTTGCTCGAAAAACCTAGAATCCCGAGTTGATTCTTGTGTTATAAAATGTTATAAAAAAGTAAAAATGGGTAATAAATTTTTTTTATTGAAAGATGCTCGTTTATTTCAAATCTTAATTTATTTTTCTTCTATCTTCCCGGAGAATGGACTCCGGGAAATTCTGTTTCAATCATTCTTGTTTCCTGTATAGTATATTCTTATATTCTATTAAGATTCTTTATTCCTTTATTTGTATTTGATTGATTAATGATTTGATTTGAAATCATATCAAAACAAATCTTATTTGATAGGGCTATTTGCGCAAGTATTTTACGATTCAGAAGCAATTGTTTCTTGTACAGATTGTGTATGAATCTACTATAGCTATAGGATACCCTATCCTCACGAGTTACTGCATTTATCCGAGTGATCCACAAACGACGAAAATCTCTCTTTTTCCTGCTCCTATCTCGATGAGAGGAAACCAAAGCTCTCATTCTTTGTTGAGTACTCGTTCGAGTAAGTCTTGAATGAGCCCCTATAAAGGTTGATGCAAATAAACAAATTTTTTTTCGACGTCTTCGAGCTGTATATCCCCGTTTAACTCTGGTCATTAAATCAAATGAAACTTTCTTGAATAACTAATGGATTTCTCTTCTTTCAGTCATCCTTTTCCTCCAGTCGATTAATAACAAAACGGATTCTTCCGATATATAAAATATAAATTCCAATGGCTTTTGCTACTATGACCTTCCCGACCACAATTTTTACTTCCAGATATCTCGCCTGGAAATAAGAAATTCTACTGCTGCTAAATAGTGGGTTTCCTCGTTTCTATGGCAACTTTTGAAACGGTGAGGTCCTCTCTATACACCGGAGCCTCTTCTTTCATTTCATCGAATTTTATTGTGAACTTGTATAGTTCACACTCTTTGGCTCTACCCCATCCTTTTTCAATTAGAATTATTTTTTTTTTATTTTTTTTTATTTATTCTAATTATAATTAGAAAGTAATAGTCCTTTTCACAAAAAAGCTATCCATACAGTGACGGCATTTAATTCTGTCAAAGTGAAAGTTGGCTGTAGCTGACCCTGTTAGTCCGTTTTTTTTTCAAGAATAAGAATAGGAGCATAACTCTTTTGCTTCTTATAAGACTATTTCCTCCGCTTAATGGATAACTATTTGCTACCAATGGAGAATTGCTTCTCATCTAAAACGGAGTGATTGGATTTGCACCAATAGAAACCATAAATTACATTACATAACATAATAGGTAAATGATAGATCCTCATTTTTAGATAGTCATTTAGATAGTAAATTAAATGGCGGTCTTTCACTCTATCTATCCTATTCATTGGTAGTGTTCATTGATGCTGGAAAGATTTTTTTCATTTCTTCAAACTCATGATCTGAACTGAACGAGTCGCACATACACCCTAGTACATGTTCCTCGACGCTGAGGACATCCTCGAAGAGCGGGGGATTTCGTGACATTTCTTATTGGCTGTCTTGCGTTTCTAATAAGTTGTTTAATGGTTGGCATGTCGTGTCTATATAATCTCATTCTAGATAGAATAGAGTGGGTTGGCTTAGATCGATCTTAACCTGATGGTTGATGATTATGAAAGATTTCTATTCACTATAAAAATCACGGAAAATTATAATTTTGAAATGGAATTCTATATTTATATAAAATCCCCAGTATTCTCATTTTCGACCGCTACAAGATCAACGATGCCATGAGCTTGGGCTTCTGTTGCTGACATAAAAACATCCCTTTCCATGTCTTCGGATATAACCCATAAAGGGTTGCCCGTTCTTTGTACATAAGCTTTTGTGAGGGTTTCGCGAAGCTTCAACAGTTCCTCTGCTTCTAGGATAAATTCCCCTGCTTGTGCCTCATAAAAAGAACTAGCAGGTTGGTGAATCATAACCCTGATGATATTGATATAACATCATGAACGGTTCTTCTATGCGTATCTCGCACGATTTGATTAAAGTAAGGGGGAATCAAAATAACAAGAAGAAATTAAACAACCGTACGGGCATCTTTTGTACATTGCATACGGCTCTGCAATGGAATTTATTTTTTCTGCCTTTCCTTTTTCAATAGAATTTCTTCTATCAAAAAGAAGAAATATAACTCATACGATCCAAATGTTTAGATGATCCATTTACCACCCTTCCTTTCATAGTAGTAAAAAAAAAAAATACTATGATGGTTCTGTTGCTTTATTTTACTTTATTTTATATATATAATTTATCTATTTATCTTGTCTGTGGTTTAGCAATCCCAAAGTTTCTTTTTGATACGATCCAAGAAGGATAAAATAAATTTTTCTATTCTTTTTTTTACTCTTTCTCTGATAACATAAAGATAAGAAAGAGACTTCTGGTGTGGAAGAAAAATGGTTTGTGACGCTGAAATTAACTCTTGACACATAGGATCAAGATCAAATTGGTAATAACCCTTCTTTTTCATACTATTATCTCAATACAAAATATCATGTTAGGAAAAAACAATAATGGTTTGCTCATATCGAACTCGAAGTGCCATGCTATTATTACTTAATTCTTTTTTTTTTTTTATTTATTTGATTCATATTCGATAGGGCGAAGGCATAGTCTTCTCTTTTTTTCTAAAAAAAACTCATTGGCGCCAAGCGTGAGGGAATGCTAGACGTTTGGTAATCTCTCCTCCGACCAAAATGAAAGATCCCATTGAAGCTGCTAATCCCATGCATATTGTATGTACATCGGGTAACACAAGTTGCATAGTGTCATAAATAGCTATTCCTGGTATTACCCATCCGCCTGGAGAGTTTATAAACAAATAAAGATCCCTAGTAGCATCTTCTATGCTGAGATATACCATGAGACCAACAAGTTGATTCGAGATCTCGCTATCAACCTCTTGGCCTAAAAAAAGTAGTCTTTCTCGATGAAGTCGGTTGATTAGGGCAAAATTGTATCCCTGTGGAACCGTACGTGCACCTTTGGATGCATACGGTTCAAAAGATAAAAAAATCAATGTGTCGATTCCAGTCCTATTTCTTTTTTTTTTTTTTTTTTTAACATGAGTTTTGGCCTCCTTCCCGTTCCCTATATTCTATAATGTATAAAAAGTAAAAAAAAAAAAAAAAAAAAAAAGAATTTTCGTAACTTATTGAACTAACTTCTCATTGATGTATTGTTTCATCGAAATTCAAATCACGATGTAATTTTCTTGTTCCTGAATGGGTCCTTTCAATTATTTTAGGTTCTTGTTCTACTCCGGGGGAGGATTTGCCCGAATTATATTTGCGCATATAGGGCAAATGATTTCAGTACTGCTTATTTTTTTTTTTTCAATTCGTTTCATGCCTTTCCCCAAATGATTCCATGTATTCATCATAGTACTTGGTAGACAGTTTGAGATTCTACCTTTTGAGATTATCTCTATAGTAAGGCTAAGAATAGCCTATGATACAAGCGGTAATTATATCGTGTAATCGTATCGTATAGATCGTATAGTATTATATATATATATATATATATATTTATAGTATTATATA